CCACCAATTGCAATTAAACTCGGCCCAATCTTTTACTAAATAAAAGGATTGAGCCGAACCAACTAAAGAATGAGGCTCCTATGTATTTGCATATATCAATATGTACATACGTATGCTATGCAGTATGCAAGCAAGATCTCAAATTCAAATCTTCTCTTTAATTTAAAACTAAAGAGTTCAATCTTTCTATTGTTGGATCCATAATGAACCCATGGATCCTCGGGATTGGCGGATCATTTTATATTCTCTCTAGTTGTGGACTATAGATCAAGCTAAGGGTCACAACTCCTTCTACTCATCCCGTATATTGTCCTTTTCGTTCCATGTTTCAATAGAAACTAATATTAATTAGAAAAAAATTCTTCAGAGGAGGGAACAGATCTTTCTTTCTAATGAGTATTTGTCTACGACATGGGAGAAAAACCTCTGTTTTAATTGATCTTTATTTAATTTATTATTGAAGTGAAGAAAAGATTCCATTATATCATATATAGTGTAGTGATATAGTGATAGTGTAGTGAGTGATACTCCGGCTTCCATAAGACAAAAAAGGAATCATTTCTTTCAATACTCACTTCTTATTATTAGTATTAGAATATTAGATAATAATCCTAAGAATTGGATCCATATGTTTATTCCGATCGGAAATGAAATAGTAGATTATTCAGCGAATGGCTATTCATATATTGTATTGTATTTCCAAACAGGAGGCGGAGGAGGGGCTTTATGGAAAAATGGTGGTTAAATTCAATGTTGTCTAATGAGGATTTAGGGCGCAGGTGTGGACTAAGTGCGAGTCTTGGCCCTATTGGAGATACCAGCGGGAGTGAAGAACCCATTATAAATGATAGTGAGAAAAACGTTAATAGTTGGAGTGGTAGGGGCAGTTATAGTTGCAGTAATGTTGATTATTTACTCAACTTGGGCGGTGTCAAGGACGTTTGGAGTCTTATCTCTGGTGGGACTTTTTGGGTTAGGGATAGTAATGGTGACAGTTATTCCATATATTTCGATATTGAAAATAAGATTTTTGAGATTGACATTGATAGTTACTTTTTGGGTGAACTAGAAAATAAATTTTCTAGTTATCTGAATCTAAATAATGGGTCTAAGAGTTACAATCGCTATTATGATCATTACGTGTATGATACTAGGCATAGTTGGAAGAGTCACATAAATAGTTGCATTGACAGTTATATTCGTTCTGAAACCAATATGGATAGTTGCATTCAAAATGGTAGCAACAATTCAAGTGACAATTACATTTATAGTTACATTTGTAGCGATAGTGAAAGGGGTAGTGACCGTGGGAGCTCCAATCTAAAAACTAGTGGTGTTAGTGACAGTGATTTCGGAAGACATAATGATTTAGATAGAAATAAAAGATACAGACATTTATGGGTTCAATGTGAAAATTGTTATGGATTAAATTATAAGAAATTTTTTAGTTCAAAAATGAATATTTGTGAACAATGTGGATACCACTTGAAAATGAGTAGTTCAGATAGAATCGAACTTTTGATTGATCCAGGCACTTGGGACCCTATGGATGAAAACATGGTCTCTATGGACCCTATTGAATTTCATTCTGAGGAGGACCCTTATAGGGATCGTATCAATTCTTATCAAATAGAGACGGGTTTAGCTGAGGCTGTTCAAACAGGCATAGGCAAACTAAATGGTATTCCTATAGCAATTGGTGTTATGGATTTTAAGTTCATGGGGGGTAGTATGGGATCCGTAGTAGGCGAGAAAATCACACGTTTGATCGAGTATGCTACTGATAGATCTCTCCCAATTATTATGGTGTGTGCTTCTGGAGGAGCGCGCATGCAAGAAGGAAGTTTGAGCTTGATGCAAATGGCTAAAATATCTTCCGCTTTATACAATTATCAATCAAATAAAAAGTTATTCTATGTATCAATCCTTACATCCCCTACAACTGGTGGGGTGACAGCCAGTTTTGGTATGTTGGGAGATATCATTATTGCCGAACCCCATGCTTACATTGCATTCGCGGGTAAAAGAGTAATTGAACAAACATTGAAGAAGACAGTACCTGAGGGTTCGCAAGTAGCGGAGTATTTATTCAATAAGGGTTTATTTGATCCAATCGTACCGCGTAATCTTTTAAAAGGTGTTCCGAGTGAGTTATTTCAGTTCCATGGGTTCTTTCCCCGCCCTTGAACCAAAGAAATTCAAGTCAAAAATAGAAGTAGTAGAGCGATAGATTTAGTTATTTGTAGGCAAAAAAGTAGTTCATTTCGTTTATCAGAATTGAAGTAGCAAGGATGGAGCTTTCTTTGCTGGCATAAAGACAATTTGTAATTGTAGTGAAGTAGTAAGAATCAGAAGTTTCAGAGGATTTTTTCTCCAGATCCATCTTTTCTTTTATCCTACCTTTACTAATGAGTAATCAGATCAGGGACGGACCCTTTAGCAACAGAGCAGGATAAAAGATCAAAGTAGTGTCTTTTTCCTTCGGAGAAATCCAAATTAGAGAAATCAAAAAAAGCCCCCTTGTTACATATCAAATGTTCCAACCTAACTAAGATATAGAAAGAAATATGCAACACTTCTATATCTCCCGAGAATCATACATTTTTAATATGAATCCTTGTTGGATCAAATTATAACGAATCCTTGAGAAGAAATTTGTTTAGAAATATAAGGGAGGAATAAGAATAAATAATAAGATTCTCATACATATATTTCCCGGAAAAGGATGGGTAAGTCAACTAATTTTTAGTTTAGATCCACATTCTTTGTACTCATATTCTAATAACTTAGAATATTATATTAATATACTTATAATTATAATATATAATTATAATAGATATCTTTATAACAAAGAGAAGTATCAATTAAATACACCGAGGCACCGATTCTATGACAGATCTCAACTTACCCTCTATTTTTGTGCCTTTAGTAGGCCTATTATTTCCGGCAATTGCAATGGTTTCTTTATTTTTCCTTGTTCAAAAAAACAAGATTGTCTAGATATGATGGGCCCCAATCTCATCAATTTATTTCAATCTTTGGATCATAATACAGATTTGCATTTCATTTAATGGGAATGGTACGACATGCGGCTTCGGACTTCGGACACAAATCACAAATGTAAATAGATGATCATATGGATAAATCCATGTTTATGCATCTATAGCTCGACTTTTATTTCAACGGGTCGATCGGATATCTGGAATATATATATTATGTATGATAATGATATATAAATAGATATATCTAGATCATATGAATGAGGGTGATGCTAGTTTGAATGGGGGGAGATGTTAGTTCTATCTAACTGATTTGATGAATGAATCCTGATTGATGATTTACATCGTGATAGTATTAGCGGATGAAAGTTACTTCGGGAGCCAAAAAACTCATTTTGATGATTCTCTCAATTCCAATAGAATGAAACTCGATCTAATCTAGTATGAATTGGCGATCAGAACATATATGGATAGAACTTATAACGGGTTCTAGAAAAATAAGTAACTTCTGCTGGGCCTGTATCCTTTTTTTAGGTTCACTAGGATTTTTATTGGTTGGAACTTCCAGTTATTTTGGTAGGAATCTGATATCCTTATTCCCATCTCAGCAAATAGTTTTTTTTCCACAAGGGATCGTAATGTGTTTCTACGGTATCGCGGGTCTATTCATTAGCTCCTATTTGTGGTGCACAATTTCGTGGAGTGTAGGTAGCGGTTATGACAAATTCGATAGAAAAGAAGGAATAGTGTGTATTTTTCGTTGGGGATTTCCTGGAAGAAATCGTCGCATCTTTTTTCGATTCCGTATAAGGGATATCCGTTCGATCAGAATAGAGGTTAAAGAGGGTCTTTTTCCTCGCCGTGTCCTTTATATGGAAATTGGGGGCCGGGGAGACATTCCATTGACGCGTACCGATGAGAATTTAACTCCACGAGAAATTGAACAAAAAGCTGCCGAATCGGCCTATTTTTTGCGCGTACCAATTGAAGTATTTTGAAATGAAACAAAGAAATCGAGGAATGAGTGCTCCTCGTCACGAGGGAGAGGGAGGGAACCCAAGAATCCCTTTTTCTTTTAATATAACTGATGTTTCGCTCCTTTGATCAAAAATTTAGTTAAATCCTATTTCCCACATCCCGATGGAAATATCATGTCCTGCGTACCATGGAGCAGGTGGACTTATGGAACAATCATACCATGAAGTGATTTTAGTCCATCAAAACTATTTTTCATGCGTATGAAATTCCACTTAATTCTTTCATTTTCATATTATTAACAAGTTTAATAAGTATGTATTCATCACATATATCAGGTCGGAGTACAGAATCCATATTTTAGGATTTTAGGACCAAAATTTCGAATCAATACATTACATTATATATAGATGAAGATAAGATGGATCATACCCAGTAAATTATCCCTCTTTTGTCAATTAACCTTTCTTTTTATTCATCTTTCTTGATGCTTGTTTCTTGATGACCAAACAATTGGATTTTTTAGAACCACTCCCGTTTTGCCGACTATTTCGGATTTCATCATCGGTATTTTTCAGAATTATCCCCTCGATTATTCCTGGGATGTGGATAATCAGTGAAACAATTCGAAATAATTGATTGATATAACAAAAGAGTTTTTCTCGAAATACGATTTTTCTCGAAATACGATTTTTCTCGAAATACGAATAATATTCATGTTTGTTACTTCAAGTGCTTCTTTCTGGCATTCATAAAAAAGACCAAATGAACATGCAATTGATCCGAATTTGACCGATTGAGATGTCTGGGGACACTATTTCATTACCTCCGCATTCGAAATAAATGAACCCTTATTCCATTTCTGGAGACAAGGACTAAACAAATTACACAATGGGAAATAGATCCATAGGTTCCATACCTCGTTATAGAACTCGTGCTTCATACATCATACAAATATCAGACATAGTCAACAAATGAATCAGGTTCATTAACAATTCACGGATTGGAAGTGACGAAAAAGAAAGCATTGAATCCCCTACCATATCTTGCATCTATCGTATTTCTGCCTTGGGGAATTTCTCTATCATTTAATAAAAGTATGGAACCTTGGGTGACTAATTGGTGGAATACCAGCCAATCCGAAACTTTTTTGAATGATATTCAAGAAAAGAACATTCTAGAGGGATTCATAAAATTAGAAGAACTGTTCTTGTTGGACGAAATGATAAAGGAGTATCCGGAGACACATATACAAAAGCTTCGTATAGGAATCCACAAAGAAACGATACAATTGGTAAGAATGCACAATCAAGATCATATACATATTATTTTGCATTTCTCGACAAATATAACCTGTTTCGGTATTCTAAGTGCTTATTCTATTATGGGTAATGAAGAACTTATCACTCTTAATTCTTGGGTTCAGGAATTCCTCTATAACTTAAGCGACACAATAAAAGCTTTTTCCATTCTCTTATTAACCGATTTATGTATTGGATTCCATTCGCCCCACGCTTGGGAACTAATGATTGGTTCGTTCTACAAAGATTTTGGATTTGTTCAGAATGAGAAAATTATATCCGGTCTCGTTTCTACCTTTCCGGTCATTCTAGATACAATTTTGAAATATTGGATCTTTCATTATTTAAACCGTGTATCTCCTTCACTTGTAGTGATTTATCATTCACTGAATGAGTGAAGAACAGATTGAATCTGACAACATAAAGAAAATTGTAATCTCACTTTGTATATAAACAAACCATTCAAAATCTTACCCATTCTTTATACTTTTATTCGTCGAGGGGATTAGATTACTTCTGTATTCCATATAATGGCAGAATCGGGGATAGGGAACTATACTGACTCCCTACCTAATTTATTGTAGAAATTTCCGGGATCAATGATTAGACCATGCAAAAAAATAGAAATACTTTTTCTTGGGTAAAGGAACAGATGACTCGATGCATTTCCGTATCGATGATGATATATGTAATAACTCGGGCATCTATTTCAAATGCATATCCCATTTTTGCGCAGCAGAGTTATGAAAATCCGCGAGAAGCAACTGGGCGTATTGTATGCGCTAATTGCCACCTGGCTAACAAGCCCGTGGATATTGAGGTTCCACAAGCTGTGCTTCCTGATACTGTATTTGAGGCAGTTGTTAGAATCCCCTACGATATGCAACTGAAACAGGTTCTTGCTAATGGTAAAAAGGGAGGTTTGAATGTAGGGGCTGTTCTCATTTTACCCGAAGGATTTGAATTAGCTCCCCCCGATCGTATTTCTCCCGAGATGAAAGAAAAGATGGGTAATCTGTCTTTTCAGAGTTATCGTCCTAATAAAAAAAACATTCTTGTGGTGGGCCCTGTTCCTGGTCAGAAATATAGTGAAATCGTCTTTCCCATCCTTTCTCCAGATCCCGCTACTAAGAAAGAGGTTCACTTCTTAAAATATCCTATATATGTAGGTGGGAACAGGGGAAGAGGTCAGATTTATCCTGATGGGAGCAAGAGTAACAATACAGTCTATAATGCTTCAGCAGCAGGGATAGTAAGTAAAATAGTACGTAAAGAAAAGAAAGGTGGATATGAAATAACCATATCTGATGCATCGAATGGGCACGAAACGGTTGATATTATACCTCCAGGACCAGAACTTCTTGTTTCTGAAGGTGAATACATCAAGCTTGATCAGCCATTAACAAGTAATCCCAATGTAGGTGGTTTTGGTCAAGGCGATGCAGAAATAGTACTTCAAGATCCATTGCGTATCCAAGGCCTTTTGTTCTTCTTAGCATCTGTTATTCTGGCGCAAATCTTTTTGGTTCTTAAAAAGAAACAGTTTGAGAAGGTTCAATTAGCCGAAATGAATTTCTAGATCCACGGATTCCTCAACATCGAGCTGGCAAAAAAGCTGAATTTTTTTGATCGCAATTATATTATGTGTATGCGCGGTCAAAAATCACGGGAAGCCCCTTTTTTTGCTTGCTTTTGATTATATATACCATTTCGAGATATCGGAGATGACTTGTATTCCAGATTAGAAAATAGCAATAGTATGGAATTGCAAAAGAAGATGATTGGATCAAAATTTAGTTTAGTGTGATTATGCCAGGTTTCTTATTGCCACATGGTAAATGGCACGTAATGCCTCATTTAGATTCTATATCTAATAAACGCATAAGTGGGGTAGAAAGCAGGATAAATGAAGAAAAAAGGAAGGCTCCAGGAAAGATTACTCGTCTCCCAAATCTTCTTTCTACAAAGAAAGAAAAGGAATACAAAGAAAGAAAAGGAATTTTCCGCTCTTTCATTGCGTCGAAATAATAATGGTTCTGGGTCTCATTCGTCAAATCAAATAAATATTAATTGCGGGTTTATCGGAACCTCTTTGAATTTATAAGAAAGAAGAGAAGTATGGGGGATAAAAAAAGAGAGAGGGGCAAGAGAAACTCAATTGAGCAAATGGAATTTTTGCAATGAACTTATAAAAAGAAAAAAGACTCGCTTAAAAAGATTTTTCATGTTCTAATTCCGGGTCAAAAAGTGGAAATCTTGGGTTTTCGGGCATATCAAAATCCTTATTAATTTGATTAATTTGATTATCTTATTATACCTTATTATCTTATCTCATCACTCACATCAAAGTTACAGTTCAAACTTGATTTTTCTATAGTTTCCTAGTTTCCAATTAGTTTAGTATAGGAATGATTTGTAAGGTGTCTCATCTGTAGAAATCCATATTATTTATGGCATTCAAAAGATCCTTCTTTCTTTACTTTATTCTTACTTCGGAAAAGTCCACACTATATCTATAGATACTATGAATCAATCAGTGGATTCGACATTTCAAAAACATTATAAAAAATTAAGGAATGTAGTAATTTCATCGGGGCCATTTTTCATTTAGAAAAATCTAATACATGTATATATTATGATTGTGTTGACTGGATGAATTTCCACCTCTTATGGAATGGGTCAAGGTCTCGGTGGAAGAGTAAGAACTCAACAGGACCTGACCCCTCCTTATATGGATTTGAGGTCCTGTTGAGTTCTTACTCTTCCATGTCTACAGTACGGTTCATCCGATTATTACAGGGATGATCCCAATCCGGAATATGAGCCGTAGAAGAAAACGCCGATTAAACCGATCACAAGAATACCAGTTACAGTACCTATCAGCCAAAGAGGAATCCTTCCAGTAGTATCGGCCATTTACCTCACTTCCCTCCCCATTTCATCAAGTGGTCATGCTATAGACATAAACAGTCATGGATAGTTATGGGTATGATATCCTTCCGAATGAGATAAGAGAATTTCCTTTCTTTCTCTCAATTGAAGAAATAATTGGAAAATAAAACAGCAAGTACAAAAATGAGTAATAACCCCCAGTAGAGACTGGTACGATTCAATTCAACGTTTTGTTCGTTCGGATTTGATTGTGTCGTAGCTCTATAATTAATTCGGATTAGATTTATTTATTTTATCGTTGGATGAACTGCATTGCTGATATTGACCCCAAGAAAAAAACGGTAGGTACAGCTAGTCCGTGAACAGCCAACCATCTCACTGTGAAAATTGGATAGGTTCTATCTATGGTCATTAAGGCCTCCTAAAAGGATCGACTAAATTCATCGAGTTGTTCCAATGAATCGAAACGGCCAGTTATTAATGGAATCCCTTGTCTGCTTTCTGTGAAATATTCGTTGGGTCGAGGGCTTCCAAACACGTCGTAAGCTAAACCCGTGCTGACGAATGACCAACCTGCAATGAATAGGGAAGGTATAGTAATGCTATGAATGACCCAGTATCGAATACTGGTAATAATATCAGCAAAAGCGCGTTCTCCCGTACTTCCAGACATGCTGAGCTCCAATATTACAGTCAAAGGGGGATCGATTTCGTGAAAGATAGAGATCAGTAAATGGAGAAATACTGATATCCAATCTTTGTGAGATCGTCAATATTGTACCAAGGGTGTATTTAGAGTATACCGAATCAGTATAGCTATCTTTCCTCTGACACAGCAATGTTGTTTCAATCAGCATCGAAAAAAAAATAGTACAGAATTCCTTTCTTCCTTTCTTGTTCCTTGTATAGGCCTAAGCAGGTGTCATTCAATAGAATAGAAAATTCCTTGTAATATAATGTTTTACCGGTTTCGGAATAGGCTGAAGATCTTGGTAAAGGTGACTCGATGGCCTTTATTTTTTATTTAATTAATCTATCTTATCTAATAATTCATGAATGAAATATTCATATTCCCACAATTGGATGCAAAATCTGGAAAGGAGTTTTCGTGGTTGTAGAAGTAGAAAAAAGGTATTTTCGTTCTAACCCCTTCCAATAAGAGGGGTTGTTTGGACAGTACAATAGCAAATAGTATTCGATAAGGGAAAGTGAACAAACAATAGTTGGAGCAGTCGAAATTCATGATGCAACTATAATGGATTGAACTAAACTGGTTTTTCATTAGATTGTTTCATTAGGCTCAATTCAAGGGTTCCCACCTACAAGAAGATAGGACTACATTATGTGAAAAGACAAAAAAATGTGGAACCCAGAACAACAAAATAATAGTAATTGCTAATCTTGGAATCGAGTTGTATCTGAAATAACGCTTTTTATTTCTTTGCTTTGAGAAGTCGTGGGATACTTTTTTCTTCTTTTGAGATATCTTATATTATATTAAATATTAAAAAATATTAAGTTATATTAAGTAAGTGAAAATAAGAAAGAGTCGTTATCGGTTCGTTCCAAAACGGATCCAATTGAAAAGGAAAAGCAATGATCCAAGTTGGAATGATTTCAAAATCCAATTCTTCTTTCTATCCCATAGTTTTCCATGAAAGAGAATTTCATTTGTGAATGAAGTTACAAGACAGAGTTCGTATTACTATACGAGTTGTTCAATCAATTTGTTGGTTCGGAATCACGAGATCAGTAGATGTCACAGACGATGAATTCATAGTAAGGTAAATTTACTATTTATTTTTCCTTCGTCACATCACGTTTGTTAGTCCT